GGACTGAAAAATGAGGTTTTTGGTGTTATTGGACAGAATTGGGTTTTCCCACGCCTCATTTTCCATAATATGATTATGAGCTGCAGAACGCTTGAAGCTGGAATTTGAGCATTGAATTTGGAACACAGGCCAAACTACGCTCCTAGGCTCCCTTCTTCGAGGTTGATTCCCCCAGATCAAATGACAAGGAGCCAAAAGCGAAGATGGCAGCGGAGGAATCTGATGGCTAGGCGAATGGGGGGTTGAATACTCCGAGTCAACAGGGTTGGTTGGAAAGCCTCAGAAGAGCCGTGATAAAGAACAGCCTCGGAATAAGGAGCCCGAAGGGAAAGAAAAGCGGGATATGGATCAAATCCTCCTCCCCCAAAATGTACCAAACTCAACATAGATGGATCAGCTGCTATGGGAGAGAGTGCAGGTGGTGGTATCCTGAGAAAGAGTTAAGGTCAAATTTTTTATTTTTTCCTTCTCTTCATTCTATCACAATGGTACTAACATGATGGCTGAGACTAGAGCTCTCAGAGATGGGTTCAAACTATGTTCTGATAAGGGCATCCAAGTGAATGACATCGAATCTGATTCCAAAGTTATGGTGGACTCCATCCTTGGTCTTATATCCACCCCTTGACATGTGCTTTACTTGATCAGAGAATGCATCAGCTTATTGTCTTCTGGCTGGCATGATGGTTTCTCACATCTATAGACAAGGCAACTCAATTGCAGACAGACTGGCTTCTCATGCTTACTCTCACAGGTCTGATTGCATCGTTGAAGCTGCTTCTTCTCTCTTGCAAACAAGCCTACTACAATGACAAGGAAAGGCCTTTACTCTTATTCCTGTTCCCGGAATGCTTTCTTTCATCAAAGTCACGTAAGAAATAGAAAACGTACAACTCGTACAACTAAAGGCTTGTCAATTCTTGGTGTAATACTCACTCGAAAATGATGGGTGTCAGAATTTCTCACTTTTCAGGCAGTCTCATCCGTGTAAGAATTAGGAATTCCTCTTCCAACTCGTCCCAGAATGGGCGTTATGGCAAAGAACAAGAAGAAAACAAAAGGAGAAATTTGTCCAATAGTCACAAATGGTGCCTCCACAGGTTGACATCCGATCCAACCTAGTAGTAAGCGATCCGCCAAAAGCAACCAAAATATTCCTTGGTGAATCGGGCGAAAACTTGAACTACGCACATACATACTTTTAAAAAAAGGTAAAGCCAACAGACATATAAAAACTGGTGCTATTGCGGCTACACCTCCCGCTTTGTCAGGTATACTACGAAGAATGGCATGGATCGGTAGGAAATACCATTCCGGTACAATATGAGGCGGGGTGGGCATCGGATTAGCAGGTATATAATTGTCGGGATGCCCCAAAACATTAGGAGCATAAAAAAGAAAAATGGAAGAAAAGATAGCAAAAGCTACCCAACCTACTAGATCCTTTACATAAAAATAAGGGTAAGAAGCAATTTTATCCATCTCTGAATGTACACCCAATGGATTATTTGATCCATATTGATGCAATGCGGCCAGATGAAGAAGACTGGCGCCTACTAAAATAAAGGGGAGTAAATGATGAAGACTAAAAAAACGATTTAAGGTGGCATTGTCCACGGAGAAACCACCCCAAAGCCAAGTCACTATGGTATCTCCTACTACAGGTATGGCGCTAGCTAAGCTTGTAATTACTGTAGCCCCCCAAAAGCTCATCTGACCCCAAGGTGGTACGTATCCTATAAAAGCTGTCACAATCATTAATAGGAAGATTACAACTCCGAGACACCGAACAAATTCCCTAGGACTGCTATAACTCGCATGATATAGACCACGAAAAATATGAAGGTGAACCACAATGAGAAACATACTTGCCCCATTAGCATGCATATAACGGAGCAACCAGCCCCCTTCAACATCTCTCATAATGTGTTCTACGCTGTTGAAAGCTAGATCCACATGAGGTGTGTAATGCATAGCTAAAAAAACGCCAGTCACTATCTGAATGACTAAACAAATACCAGCTAACGGACCGAACCCCCACCAATAACTAAGATTGCTCGGGGTTGGATAATCTATCAAATGCTGATTAAGTGTGGAGAATATAGGTTGTTTAAGAATCGATAATCGTTGGTTCCTTATAGTCATTTATTTTTATTTTTTAGTAAAGAGAACTCTGGTTCCCTCACCTTTTAGCGTTCTGGGGCCTTTATATAATATAAAAAAAAGATATCAAAATCTTTAAAGTACCCTTAGAGTAGGGCGAAAGAAAGTCAATATGAGATTTGCGTTGGTTTTTCCAACGAAACAGTGAAAGATGCTGTTTTATCCTTATCCATGGATGGAGGGAGTGGATGGGGTCGCATCCGGGTATACGCCGAATTGCCTACGTATCTTCTTCAAAAGAATCAGACCATTGTAGTTCAGTTAAAAAGACGTTTTAAAAAGCAATCAAAGATAAGATCGAAGAGAATGAGTCACAAGATGAAATGAAAATGAGTTCTCCTTCCAAACAGACTAGAAGACATAGTTGATTAGATCAAGAAACTTCAAAATTTCTTGGCATAACCAACTATTTTGTCCATGTAACATGACATCATAGTAGGCATCGCTCATATAGCTTGGGGTGGCTAGCGCTTCCTCCCCTATCACTGCCCGAACAAGGTCAGGCATGTCCCATTCGGGGGGTAATTGCTTATCGGCTATCACCACCCACTCCGCGTATTCATTGCAGATTCTCTCAAATAACCGCTCTAACTCAGGTGGAGCGCTTTGTGCGTCCGACCTAGTTGAAGAAAGAGTAGTAGAGGTACCACCTGAAGATAAAGAAAAACCCTCATCTACCAAAAATTCTAGATCACTTGGCGTAGGACTACCATAGAGTATCATTTTCAAATGATTTCTCATGAAAATTTTTTCATTCGCTCTGCTCGACACCGGGATCATGCCCGGCGCAAGACTTCCTTTTTTTTATGCAGGTTAAAAAGGCGTGGAACTCCTGCTGGAAGACTCGGCTGGTTTTTCCACCGAAAGTATAGAAGATAAGGTGTAAAATGTAAATCACTAGGTGTTGGATTCCCCTATAGTACCAGACTCTTGTTATTCATTACAGAATACTAGCTTCTATCGCTCCTTGCTCGCGGAGCAGCATACCGGAAAAAAAGGAACCTTTCTCTCTCTTATCATACGCAATATCTCAATTGAAAGGGAATGTAATTCTCTCATTCAGCATGGTGCAGCTTACACGTTGATGAGCACAATGCAATTCACGTCACAGCCACTTTCTTGAACTATATTACGATATTTTTATTTTTTAGAAAGATTGTCTGTCCTAAGTGATCAAAGAAACTTCAGACCGATATGTCAGGCGAGCGTCGAGCAGTAAGCTTGGAGAGTAGAGTCGAGGTAAGGTCAGGAAGGATAGCGTACAAGTGAAGCCCACTAGAGAGAAGTTAGCTGGCGGGTTCTTGTTTTCCGATAGGAAGAGGAAGGAAAACGCTTTGCTTCGACCTGACCTTAAAGTGGATGAGAACACGAGGTTAGTAAATCAAGCAAGTTGACGGTCAGAGAGAAAATAAAAAACACGACTGATAGAAAGAGTAAGAGCGAGAGCTCCATCATAGATAGGGAAGCCCTTTCACAGAATCCGTAGATTCTCTCCCTAAGAGCGGAGCCACTTGACCAGAGAGATAGACGATGTTTGCACGGGTACCCCTTGAATCAATGCATTAATTTGACGTCGGGGCTAAACCTCTTTTTGTTTGGCCCATGAGGATACTTTCACTATACTTGCTCTTCTTGCCTGCTCCTCCGTCTTCCGCTTGTCACGAAAGATTATGCCTTGAAGAATGAACGACTGAAAGATCAAACTCCAGTGCGCTCCTGGAAACTAGAATGCGGCGAGTTCAAGCCTTAGCGCAAGATTCCTAAAGGCGCAAGCACTTCCTTCTTTCTCAGGGAGTGGATTCTTCCTCTCCCGAGTTGAGTTAAGATTCGACTAAGATGGTAAAGGATGTTAATGTCACCATCGAAATGGAAACCACTGAAACGTCTGGATATTCCCTCGTTTCGTCTATCTAGCTGACAGCTGTAATTGGATTGATCCCTTTTCATCTTGGAATCCCACCGGAGTGAGTAGACACGGATGCACTACTCTTCCGTCCTCTTCTTCCTATGGATGCTCTTCTAGCCCTTCTTTCACTTAGATGGATCCGCTTAGCACTTGCTTGCCAGGAGCTTCACCTTCGAAGAGAGATTTGGGAGGCAAGATGGATTATTGAGAAAGGGGCGAGATGGAGAATAGGGAATGGAAGGACATACTAGGCTAGAGATTCCTTATTATATGTCTTTTCTTGATAAAGAATGTATAGAATCAGTCTCCGCGTCAGTTTTGGAAGGTGTACCAACCGAGTTCATCTGCTGACGGATTAGAAGAAGCGGGAAAGAAAGGTAAGTATCTGCTTTGGTCGGGATCTGTCTGTAGATCGTATTACATATATAGTCCAGTCACTCGTATACCCCCTTGACCAATTAGAGCATGTTCTGGCTAAGGCTGGTGATCCATACACAGTAAATCCATAGCTTCTATACCCGGGCGACCCAGTTCATATATGCAGTAGCTCGAGATCGATAGCCCACCCCAACTACTCTGATGGATGCCTTACCCGATGCATGGTATGTTTAGAGTAAAATATCTATTATAGCTATAGCCGTCCTTGCTACCCGCTTAGGGGGCGAACTTCCAGTATCTTAGTGCCGTCTGTTAGGAAGCCGATAGCCTCATTCTCTAATTTAGCGGATATCGCATTCAGATAGTTCGATATCTGCGATACTGCTTTCTCAATATCCTTCGAAGACCGCAGGGTAGATGGTTGTTTATATTCAATCGCTAAGGCACCAATGCGACTATCGGTGCGCCCACTGGCAGTGTGCTGGCGGGTTTTATACAAGAGAGATCCTGCCCATTGGATTTAGATTCCGCTAATGCGGGTAGAGATGCGGATAGAGATAGATATATTAGTGTGTACTCGGATGGAAGTGCTGCCTTGAGACCGTACCCGGATCTTTGGAGTCCTTGTTGTCTCCCCAGACACAGAAGGCTCATGAAGTTTTATATCACGGGGTAAGAAACCAATCGTCGAAAGAAAACTTTATATCGACCGGGCTGTTTAATTTAAAGAGCAGAACGAGCGGGAAATGTACGACTTTTTTAGTATAGAGCAACTTAAGAATTTTGTTGTGCAAGAAGAGCTCCTAGCGAACCAGGGCGAGCAGCAAAGCGAACGGAGTAACTGACGTTTTCCACTCGTAGAGCTGGTGTTGAATCTTCACAAGTTAAATAAACCCCGTATTTTTGGCGTAAATTGCTACTTTTTGCTGTAATTGATTAGCCGACTCCTAAATCAAGTAGTTTCAAAGCCTGGAACAGGCAGGATTATAGGGAGCTTATATTAACCCCACCCAGACAAGGTATTTACAGTTTGGAGTAGTAGTAGGTATGTATTACTTTCAATGCCTAGCTGAGAAAGATCATGATGCATGGAAGCAAGCAATTGGACATTGTCCCCGGGCACTAAGGCGTCTATGACGTCATAGGCATTTTTTCCGGGCGGCAACACCACATTATTAGCAGTGAACAGCGGCGTTATGACCCGTTCACTTAATTGTTCCTTTAGGGTATTTGAAACTGATTCATTCACTTTTTCTGGATAGTTGTGGACTGTCAAATTGCGTAGCCGGGCGACTCGCCAGCTGGCTAATATTAAAAGAGTAGAGGGGACCGGAAATAAATTGAATTAAATAGTTCAATACGGTATCAGACATTTCACTCTTTTATATTGTCTTTTTTTTCTATTAGCTATTCTCTGTCAGTTGGTTTCTCATTTTCAGTTGATGTGGAATAGCCATGCGGGGACCCCATCAGGGGATAATTGCTATGTCTGTCGGAAAATCGTTATCTACGCAATGACCAATACCCAATAGACTGAAATCAAGGAAAATCCACCCCTTCCCTTAAGCTAAGCCGCCCACCGAAGTCCTAATCCTTCACCAAAGAGTTAAATCGTATCCGCCTCTCAGCCAGTCATCGCCTACTCCTTCTAATCCTATCGGTCAGCGCCTAGTCTCTTTCGAAGTGCTCGAAGTCGGCTAAGGTTCAATGCTTTTTGCTTGCTGCTTTGTCCCTCGTCACCCTAATGGAGGACTTACTTTGTTTTCTTTCCTACGCAAGTCTTGTTGTAAGGTGGAATGCTTTCCCGCTTTCCAAGCTTTCGGGGAAATTGGCTTTGCCCTGAGGTCTTATATTCCGTATAGTAAGCCCGGTTGGCATATTATTGTATGAAAAGGAGTTGATTACCTATTTCCCTTAGTCGATTTAGTAGACTGCTTTCTTTTCTAGATGGTATCGATCCCACACTCGGCTCAAGGCTTTAAAGAATTAATACCAGGCTCAAGGGAAAGAGATAGCAACCAGTAAACTATCTGCTAAAAGCGATGAGGATTGAGGTCGTCTTTCGAACACTTCCTAAAGTACGCTTATTTAATACCTTTTCCTACTCCTGAGCTACCATGAGTTTAGAATCTTCATCGAGCCTGCTGCAATAAGGTATTACACTAGCCTTCTCAATAGCCTTACCAGCTACGTTGGAGGAGAAGTTCTAGCCGCTTCCACTTTGCCTATCTTCCCCTCTGCGCCTTGAACAGAAGCTCAAGTGCACGAAAACCCTCTTACTTAAGCAGGTGCTATCACTTAAGAGAATCTCCGGGTCATTCTTCAAGACTATCACCTTCCTTCTCTTCGGGCATTGGAAGATGAATCAACTCCATATAAGCTGGATGACCCGGGCCTTCTTTGTGGCTTGGTGTTAACTGTAGCACTATCAGACCTTGAAGGTTAAGTTAGTGTTCCATGAACTCAATCCCACATAAATGCTGTGGCATAAGTTATCTAGCTACATTCTATTACCGGTTGACACCCCCTTGAAACTTAAAAAAGTCTTATGGGATAACATAAACAAGTATGCCTCTATCAATTGGATGTTTGAAAGGTAACTAGAAATATCGTAAGAATGAAATCTGACGCCCAAAATTCCCATGTCTTTCTTGGTTGGACCAACCGGCGAAATCAGTCTTCCTGAATTGGAAGAGCAAGAACAAGTCTCTCCATTTTTTTGGGGGAGCAGAGCAGTCAAAGAATGAAACAGATCAAATGATTGTTCTAGAATGGCTATTTCTCACAATTGCTCCTTGTGATGCAGCGGAACCATGGCAATTAGGATCTCAAGACGCAGCAACACCTATGATGCAAGGAATAATAAACTTACATCACGATATCTTTTTCTTCCTCATTCTTATTTTGGTTTTCGTATCACGGATCTTGGTTCGCGCTTTATGGCATTTCCAAAAAGAAAAAAATCCAATCCCGCAAAGGATTGTTCATGGAACTACTATCGAGATTCTTCGGACCATATTTCCTAGTATCATCCCGATGTTCATTGCTATACCATCATTTGCTCTCTTATACTCAATGGACGAGGTAGTAGTCAATCCAGCCATTACTATCAAAGCTATTGGACATCAATGGTATCGGAGTGCGCCTCTTCACGAGGGTGATTTAAGTGCAACGAAATGCCTTAAGAATATGGTTCGCGAAGCATCTGGCTTACCGGTAATCTCCCATTCCCGCCGTCGAGAGACTTAAATAACTATAGCATGCCAGAAACGGGGAGTTGAGATGGTTAGACCTATACCCCGAAATGCTCCCAGCATAGAAGCCTATGGTTCCATCTTGTTGTTGCTGGAGGTACACATCCCTCTTCTCGGTGTGGAGCGATATACGAGAAATAGATGCTCAGCCTGAAATGTCCGATAACGGCGCTGAAGTAGTGAATCTATCGGCACCATAGCTGTGGCATACAACTTTGGACCTAACGGCCGGCCCAGTAACCTTTCGGAATGGGGGATCCCCGTTGGCAACAACCACGGTAGTAGTTGCGGAACTACTGGGCCGGGAGAGGACAACCTCTTGTTCCTGCTCCTCTTTCTTCGCTTCGGGGACGGAGGTCCTACGGTAGGTAACAGCAGGTACAAGCAACTTGACCGAAGGGGACCAGCGCTTCTACTCTTCCACCGAGGAGCCGTTCGCAGCGAGAAGCAAGGGATGTCGTGAACGGTGGGAGGTCACAGAGAATTTACCTATTCATAGAGTGATCCTATGATCGATACAGGATATAGACTATCTCTTTCTTTATTCGATTCTTTTTCTGAAAAAAAAAGAAGGGTGACTCAACTTCTCAGCTAGAGTTGGGGGTGGGACTTGTTGGCATAATGCAAGCTGGAACGTGGGAATTCGAGGTCTCATGAACTACTACTAAAAACCTACTTTTTTTCTTTTTGGACAAACGATATCAGGTCAGGTCTATGGATGGATCCAGATCTACGGGCCGGCCGGCCCCGGCCGATGAGCATAGGGAATCTATACTCGAGCGTTCAACTGGGCCCCTGACAGGATAGGTGAGGAATCACTCTTGATCTTTTTTATTGGGGCCTACAACTTCTCCGAGCCGACTAGCATCCCTTTCCACTGCGCATTTCTCGAACAAAGAAGACGACTATAGGATCGAATTCGCTTTCCATGGTGAACTGGTCGTCCCATACCTTCTGCCTGTCTCATATGTGTGGAACCAGGTCTTTTTCGGTTCCAGCCCCCCCTCGAATAGATAGGGTAGGTAGGACTGGGTGAGAAAGGGTTCCCTGTTGCCAATAAACTTTCCCCGGCCTTCGATTCCCCTTACTCATAAAGGGTCTTACGGTCGGTACTAACTAAAGAAAAAGAGTCTTCTTTCTAAGCTAAGAGTAGGCGTGGAGAGCTTTTTGCGGGGAAACTTGCAAGTACAGTTTGGGGGGAGACGGGCGTCGACCCAACCTTATGAGTATTCGGACTATAACAGTTCCGATGAACAGTCACTCACTTTTGACAGTTATACGATTCCAGAAGATGATCTAGAATTGGGTCAATTACGTTTATTAGAAGTGGACAATCGAGTGGTTGTACCAGCCAAAAGTCATCTACGTATTATTGTAACATCTGCTGATGTACTTCATAGTTGGGCTGTACCTTCCTCAGGTGTAAAATGTGATGCTGTACCTGGTCGTTTAAATCAAACCTCTATTTCGGTACAACGAGAAGGAGTTTACTATGGTCAGTGCAGTGAGATTTGTGGAACTAATCATGCCTTTATGCGTGCGCCCGGAAAGATAGGCCGACTGCTGAGCCCACTCTGGCTCAGCCGCACCACCCAGGGTGCGAGCCACCCGAGAAGCAAGCTATTACAGCGAGCGGCTGGAGCAGTATGGAGCCGAGGAGCAAGGCAGTAGATAAGATAGAAGAAGGGGTCAGGCTCCCGGTGGAGCAGAGGATACGGTTAGGATAACGAACTTGAAACGCGGAGCCCGAGCGTCCGGCGAGCGAGTGGTTAGTGGCCAATAGCGCCCTAGTTGATGGCATTCCTCTCTGCGGCTGGCACTCGAGGAACCACGGGGCACTCCATACAGAGCAAACAAGTCTTAGGGATGAGACGCCCGCGCAAGGACCTCAATTCTCATTAGGAGGTCGAACCAAGGACCTATGGAAGTCGGGGCTAGCCCGCCCCCATGGGCAACGCAACAGTGTCCTGAGGGAGGAGTTTAGAGGCCTTATAGTAGCACGGACTTCTTTTTCTTTCTAGGTCATGCGAAGGGGGCCAGTCCAAGATCGTACTGTTCCTCTACAAAGACAACAGACGCTCTCAACGGCTAGGCGCCACTCTCTTTCTGAGTTATTCCAGCTTCTTCATGATTTCGTGCCGCGGTGAACAAACAAAACAAAAAGAGGGCCATCTCAGCGGAAGGAGAAGGACCTGCAACGGCGGAGACTACTGACCCTATTCTTGTTCCTAGCCGTCTTTTACGAGTCCGGAAAGCCTCCTCAGAGGGATCCTCAAAATAGAATAGAGAAGGGCGGGCAGGGCTTCCGCAAGAGCCTCCCCCCTCTTCCCGGTCAAGATAGATGGGAAGGAGCCCTATCAAGGCCATAACCAGTCTCTTTATTTATGTACGTACACCTTTGTTTCAGGGTGGGGCCGCCCTTCCTCCTGCTAATCCGGCCATTTCCGAACCTGTCTTTCTCATCCCATTCAATGGAGGACTTTTAAATTCTTGCGATTCCCAGCCCCCTTAGCTTATTATTTTATATATATATATATTATTTTAAAAGGGTTCCAAACCTTAGCTTAAATAGGCTCAATGATCTCTTTCTTCGCTTCGATAGGCCGGTATGGCGCTCCGCGTGGTTATATTCATACATGTTCCGACTCGCCGGTCATTATGGATCTAGTGGCATGGCGGGGCAAAAGAAAAAAAAAGGGGGGGGGAAGCAACTACGAAGCTTCGTAGACTCGACAAGTCGCTCCGCTTATAGAATATAATGAAGCAAGCTAGCGACTCTCCTAGTAGCGAAGGAAAGGGGCATTCGGGAAGCGACTAGTCGCTTCTGGCGAAGCTTCTAGAAGGCCGACCACTACATAGAGAGATCCATATACCAGTCATGAGCGATAGCGAAGCCTAGAGAGGCGCAGGGCAGGATCCAAGAGCTTAGAAAGGGTCAGGAAAGGAGCAGAGAAGGGGTTGGATTTCACCTATGATCAGATCAGTGGGCAACCATAGTTTACTTTTTTCGTAGTGTTGTTAACGTTGTTGAAAGCTCATTACTTATTTAAGTAGGCCTCGCTTTTCGGAGCTGCTCCCAGCTCACACTATGGTGGAGGAGGTGCCGTGAAGATCTAGGAGTGTGAGCAGTACGAGCTGAAAGGCTCCCATACTGTTTGGAGGGCAGGGGGCATAGATGCCAAACAAACCTGACCCCTATCTATCGTCGTAGAAGCTGTTCCTAGGAAAGATTATGGTTCTCGGGTATCCAATCAATTAATCCCCCAAACCGGGGAAGCTTAAGCGGAAATGAAAGGGTAGGGTGAGGGAAAAGAAAAGGGGGGAAGCAACTCAATTTAAGGCTTCGCCCCCAGATCGCTTCGTGAGCTCATTTAGTAGACAGCGAGTGTGCGCCCCTTTAGAGAAGAGATAGGGGCGAGTACTACACGAGCTCGTAAGTAAAGTACGGAACGAGCCTTGTCTACGAAGCAGAGCGACCTCGTCTTGCTTGCTTCTGGCGAAGCTTCTAGCACTGGATAATAGGCATGGCAGGAATACGACTTTTTAGGTCGACCACTACACTACATAGAAGCGATAGCGAAGCCAAGCCGTATAAAGGCGAGCAGCCCTTATAGCAATAGCAAACGGCCTACTTATAGCCCTTCCCAATTTCCAGTAGTAAACTTCCCAAGTTTAAGCAGGATAACCCCCTCTCTATTCTTCTCTTCATGTATGTGGGCTGCCTGCCCCGTCCCGAATAGACGAACAGGAACAAGCTGAAGAAGCGAGAGATATTTGAGATTCCGTAAGTAAATGATACTTTCTGTTTTGTCGAGAGGAAAAGGGGACATTGACATTCATCTTCCTCTCGAAGGGCTTTGAGAAGAGGGGCAACAGTGAAGATGCCGAGAATGGCCGTGTCTATGGGGATTACCGGTCTTAGTAAGAATCTGTTGCAAATGCATGTGAGGGAGGAATGCCTGCATTAAGATTTAAAACTTGTCGTCTACTTGAAGGAAATGTTTGGAACAGGGAACTTACAATAATACAACGCCGCATTCTTCGAAGATTGAGGAACAAGACGAGATCTATTAAGAGAATGATTTATTCTCGAAAAAATCTGAATAGTTACATCCAATTACAAACTACACGAAAGTTGCCCCTTTTTCATGGAGATTTACCCATCACAGAGATGCATAGAGGAACAGAACGAACTTCATATATCCCTTTTCCACTCAATCCAGAAACAAGATCGGACGTTATTCCGGTTCGTCTCCATTTTAGTGAAACTCTTCCTCAAGCAAGGCAGCCGATAAGTCATCGAAGGCTTTGTGTGAATAATGTAATAGTAAGCATTACTTCTTTTCAAGTTTCCCAAGGTGATTTCATATCTTTGAAAGAAAATGATGCTCTAATCTATTCAGAAATAAGGAGATCCTTCTATATCGAAATTTCAGTTTCTAAAATCATAGGAAAATTCTTGGATAGCCCGGTAAGAATGTGGAGAAGAACCAAAACGGAATGGTTCCGCTTACTTAAAACTAAGAGGGGATGCCGCCTACTACTGAAAGACCCGTTTTTGCAACAGTTGCGTTCTTCTATGCAAGACGAAGACTTAGAAAGAACAAAGAAGTTTGGATCCGAAAAAGTATGCTTAGGCAGTTCTTTCGCTGAGCACAAGAGAATAAAGAGGAATTTTTATCATTTCAAATCGATATTCTTATCGAAGAGAAGGAACGAAAAAACCCTAAATCTTACTACTAGAAAAAGAAGTCCTATAGTTTACAACTCTTCTTTCTATAGTAATTTGACCTCTTGCTCCACCCATCAGTCTTCTATGAAGAGAAAAATAAAAAGCTCTTCCCTATCTACTCATTATTCGGAGGTGAATCATAGAACACCAAAAGCTGTGCTATCTTATGGACCTAACATAGGTCACATCCCTCACGTGCGCCAAGAGCACATTCGATAGCATCCTCTTAAGGTTTAAAGATCCAAACCTTCTTCTTCTTAGCGGAAACGCACGTGGCCAAAACATATAAAGATCGGCATAGTCGCTCATAGGGGCATATCTATCCGGATAGAGGATAGTCTAGATCTTGATTCACTATTTCCATTTTTATTTTTAGATTTCTTTTTTTTCTCTGTCTCGTACGAAGCAATGGGAGGCAAGCTATGACGGCAGGATGTGACCTTGCCTTTCGCCCTGCTACCGCCGTTCTAAGTTCTTCTGACTAAACGAAGTTAAGACTAAAGTTTCGGAACTTAAGTTTGCAACTTTTTTCAGCAAAGCTTAGTAAAAATCCGTCCTTCGGCTACCTTGGATCAAGGGTAGAGATAGGAAGTAAGTCAAAGGTAGATCAACAAAAGTCTTAGTATGGGAAGAGTCAGAGCGGGGGGAGAGACTTTCTAAACGAAGGTTAGTCTAAGTAAGGAAATGGGCACTCTGCTCACATCGAAGTAACTGCTGTCTCCCCTATGGTCGACGTTCTCTCCTCCCATCCTCTCCTCTCCCTACCGGTCGCCGAATAGAACTCTTCTTTGCCGTTCTGGTTGGCTTAGGGCGGTCGAACTCTCCCCTCCTCTCCTTAACAGTCGAGTGATTTCTCATTCTCTCTCCCTCTTTCTATAGATAAGCGGGTTCTTCGATCATTCTAATGAAATAGGTTCGTTAAAGCCAATTGATCGAATTCTGTTTTAGATTCCTATTCCACTCCAACCGGTGCAGAACTCTTAACCTTTCTAGGACCCTCTCTACGGCAAGGTGCTGCTCTACTCTTTCCACTTGCTCCCTCGTGTATAGCGAGTTCTTCGCCTCACGGTTTGGCTACCCATCGTCATTCCCTCTCTGTCTAAAGTGAGAGGGGTTCTCTGCGCGCAGTGTAAGATTCCCCTGGATGGGTCTCGTAGGCAGCAGCATTCGTGCTTGCCTTTGCCGTGATTGTCCGTTGTTCCCTTGGTGCGCTGTCATTGACGGTGTAAATCTGTTCGTTCGAGAAAACGTGTTGATCTCTTTCCATATCCTATCCCCGGTTGTTGCCCTATCAAGATGTGTCCCTTCCTTTGACCCCTTTTCCGATTTATTAGTGCTGTCCCCCTTGCGTTCCCTCCCTTTGTGAAGAATTTTCCCTTTTTCTCCACTCTTATTTCTTCCTTTCTTATTCTCCTGTTGGAAGTACCTAATCTGCTTTTTTAAATCTTTCCTTTCTTATACAAGATTCTAAGGTCCTTCCCCTGTATATAAGTCTGTGCGATTTTTCCCCTTATCTTCTGGCCGACGCTCCCTTTACTGGTATCAGTGCAAGGGCAATTAGTACGGGTTGCCATAGTTGTCTGGATGGATTGGAACGAAGGGATGAAGGAGGGCCGGCCTGCCCAACAAGTAGACCGGAATAACTAGCTTCTAGTCCAACTAGCTAGCTCCAGCCCAAGCCTCCAAATCGAAGCTTCGGAGAGCCTTCTCCCATGCGATGAGATGAATTATGTCTCTCCCTCCAACACCAGACCGTGGACATCTCGTCCGAATTCCTTCAATCCTACCAGCCATTCCTTTCGGGACCCCGGACAAGGAGGGAATAAAGGCAAGCTTTGAAGAGTGGATTTCATTAAAAACAAGGCCTTACCAGCTTGACCTAATAGGGCGGGCACCTTTCCAACCCGAAAGCTTCTTGCTGAATTTCTCTGTAACTGAATTCCAAAGTTCATCTCTTCATCTTCCCAGCATACCAAAATGAACCGAAATGGAATTGGCTATTGAACAGCCAAACATATTCCGGCCGGCCCTCGTAGTGTGGATGGAGGATGAAGGAAGAACACCTTACTTCTTTCAAAAGACGGAAACAGAGTAATTTTTTCCCACTAGCCTAACTAATGATTTTACCTCACTTTGTTGTATTGTATAGACAAGCCTGACTTTATAGATAGGAATTCAGAAAAGAGTTATAACTTACCTTCCTGACTGTGCTTCCTGCTTTTGGACCTATTTTATATTATAGTGGTAAGACTGTAGTCTACTGCAACAGGAGAAAGGAAAGCAGGCCAATATTCATGATAAGACCCTCTTTACGCTCTCTCTTTCTGCTCGCTCCTGTCAACGAATGAATTTACTACTTGTGTCACTGACATTCCATTAGCATGGTGGACTATAGACCGGCTTTCACGTTCACTCTATAGGAAGGGGACTTAGATTAATCGATTCAATGGGCGAACTGCTTTCCTTTAAAGGTAGCAAGTGATTGAAATGACAAGCTTGTAACTGATATGAAATCGGAAGACAGTAAGTTGGACGAGGAGCTCATGTACCACAGAGTGGGCAAATGCTCCCCTCTTTCAAGAGACTGTTTCTGTTCTTGTTTCTTTAGTCTCTTTACCTGCGAGCATGAATTCCTGAACCCAATACTAGGAAAGAGCTTCATACCCTATAGAACTGACAGATCGGCTAGCGAAGATGGCTCAGTCTCAGTAGATCCCTCACTCCTCACCGGCTTACGGAAAGAGAGCCCTAAGGGAGAGAGTTTCGGTACTTCAGGCATATCTATCAATGGGCAAAGACAGGAGAGCCTTCTATCTCTTCCAGTCTTATAAAGGAAAGAAAGCAGGATGAACAGGCTTGAGTGTCGATAGGTGACTTTAAGGTAGGCGCCTATCTCTTATTATACTATAGCAACGGGAGAAGTCGGGATTGGTGCCCTAAATGAAGTTCTATCTATAAAAAATTAGCATTTTGCCCAGATAGAACTTTTTCAATTCATGATCTGCTCTACGAAGGGAAAAGTGAAAGTCTCATTTGACAGCTATATAAGATAGACACTTTCTAATTTCCATGTCTGTCTATGAGGGGAAATAGGTCAAGTGTCATTTTGCAGTTATATGAGCATGAACATCTACTTTCGAATTTGAATAGTCCTCTTAGCCGGTCGATTGGCTTGAATCTCTCTTTCTTTTGAATCGTAACCTACTATTAGTGTATGCCTAAAACTGAACTAATTACTTTTCTCTAACCAACTTATGACCAAACAAAAAATGACTTAACTAATGGCCAGATTTCCCTCTCCTCATTAAAAACTACTTCTATCTAGCTCCTCTCTTCACCATCTTTTGGTCAAAAAGAGTAAGAGTATTAAATCCCAAAAGTCCTAGGAGTTAAGCATGTTGGTGATGAACTAGTTCTCGTTCACCCCAGACTTGCTGGGTGGAATGAGTCAAGCTAGTTCCGAAATCGCCAGAGCCCTCTTGTTCTAATCTTTTTCTTAGCAACTGGCTTTCAGAAGTCTTGCTGCGAGGAAGATTAGAAACGCCTTAATTGAATTTAGAATAGTGGCATTTTTTATGCAGATATGGAGTTTGTTGAGAGGACTTGCATCCTTCGTTCGTAGTGGTCATTTATAGCTGTTTTTCCAACTGAACCTAATTTACTATTTTGCGACAAGAGGGGGCTCTTACTTCTTTCATCTCTAGGTTGAGTACTAGCAAGTCAGGGATAAGAGAAAAGCCTGGGAAGGAATCGGGTTTTCAGCATCTGTAGTGGAAGAGTGTACTGGTGGTGGTTTAGTTAGAGACAACAACGGGAAGGGGGCTCTCTCTTCTTTCAGCTGATTCTCCTTTTACTAGGCTTGGATAGATGGGGGTGTCGGTGTAAAGATCGCATGGAACAGTAAATGGCAATGGAATCAAACCTCCTCCTATAGGTAAGTTCAGTCTGTAACTGAGGCTTTCTAGGCGTAGGGCTAATAGCACAATGGCGGTGCGGCTAGGCTTTGTGGGTTCGAATGCCGGTTTGAGATAACCAGCCAGGCAAGGGAAAGAAGGAAGTCTTCCTGCGGAGGGGGAAGAAGCGGCCCAGTTTAATAGATTCAATGGTCGACTTGCTTGAATCGAAGAGGAAGAGCCCACTTGAATATTGAATTCAGGCTTTCATTAGCTCCTTCAGGATGGGATTGACGTATGGAACCACTGACAGTGAACCGTTCGTCTACCTCAGGTCTTACACTGAATGACCTCTCTCATCTAATCGATCGGTGAAGGATGTCTTTGAAGATCATCTGGTCTGGCTCGTTACCATTAGTTCCTCTCTCTATAGTCGAGCTAGTAAAACGAGATATCCTATTGAAGTGAACGTTCACAAAGATCGGGAAGTAGTAGCCGTAAATCTATCCACTCGTGTAGTTTTAGGCCGCAGATGTCTACTTTTCTTTAATATGGAATTCAAATCAGATCCTAGAGTTTAACCACTGGGGGAGAGTGGGTGAGCTTGCTTTCGAAAGTTTACAGTTTCCCGGCTAAAAATCACCTGCTTGTTTACAGACTGAACTGATCTATAAAAAAAAAGACAGAAGCGAGGAAAGGCCCCTTCGCTGCTCTCTCTGTTTTTTCCCTCGAGCGGGATTTGAACCCACGTCCGACTACCTGTTGAACTATACAAGAGGCCGCTCTACCGCTGAGCTACCGAGGTGGGGCTTAAGACGGGAAATCTAAATCGGCACACACGTTTTTTCATTCATTAGCTGTAACCAGCTGAGCTACCTGGACCTCTTTCCTAAAATATGCTTTTTGCTTACGCTTCTTCGTCAAGCTTTCGAGCAGAATATCCATACCTTTCTTTTAGTAGTGAATGAGATGCTTGACAATAACGCTAAATCCAGACATTTAAGGTGTAACACAATGCCTTAAGTGTGGGAGGGCAGCCTATCCGTATCCCTTCGCATGGTCGTTCTATCACGAAGTTGGCAGCGGGAGTGGGGCGAGAGCTCGGCTGCGAGTATCTCCCTTTCAGTGACCTGGGACAGGAGACGATTTTCTGAGTTTGCCTTGTTGGCATGCTCAGTGGTCATAGCGCCTTTGATTGAAATTCCATTTGCACCCGTCTCCTTCGGGGATCCATTAAAGGGATTGGAGTGGAATTTCCATTCCACCTATCCGCACCCTATCTCGCTGAAATTTAGATATGTGAGCCCGGAAACACATTTTCAAATACGCCTGTCAGCGCAGCTCTTTTTGGAACGGTACGAGCAGACCACTTAAGCAGATACCTAGACTTCCATTTTGAACCACCAAGCAAGGTAGTTGTGTAGGCGGAATATAGTATCCTTCATCGGAATCAGAACAAACTGAAGGAACGAGACAGCACCAGATCAGCTTTAAAGAGCAAGCAAGAACCACTGAAAGAGGCTGGTACCTTTCGTATAAGAGCCAGCAAAGCTACTCATGCACCTGGAGCGAGCCACCTGGCGATTGAGGGGCAATCATATGCTTCTGTGAAAAAATTATCCTCTCATCGATGTTCTACCGAACTGAACTAATAATAGTTTATCATTTAGAAAGAATGGCGAAAGAGGCCTCCTTGCATTGCCCAACTAGAGCGAAAAGCCTTATTGCGTTGCGGCCCTAAGTAGCTATGGGGTGTTGATGTACTTGGAACCTAGACCGGTTACCTGAGTATGGCGGTTCGGTAGCCGTTCAATGATAGCATGAGATCCTCGCTTCGGTAAGTTACAAGGATGAATGCAAATAGCAAGGCGCTGTGCTGTGTGAAGTGAGACTGGCTGCCCTAAGTTAAGTGCTTCCTTATTAAATTAATATTAATTAATGATCTTGCTCAGTAGGAGGGCTTTCCCCCTTCTGTGCAGCCTGATTCTCTCTCTGGAAATGAGGGTGCCCTCGATTGACATTTATCATCGAATAAGGAATCCTTCCATGGATGAGAAGGTTGAGTTACAGTACAGACTCCGTTGGCTTTCGCAAGGAAGCATCTCGAAAGTTCCGCAATCTATGGTTGATGCCTCACTCGAACTCTATCCCATACCCTACTCGATGCTGAAGCTACTCTGCCTTTCGGAACCCAAAAAGAAAGCCGGGCGCTTGGGAAGCTATGCAAAACCTGAAAAAAGGAATCTGCTTTCCATCTTTGAGCTCAGAGGTTACGATCGTCTCCTCATTAGGCTATTTTAAAAAAAGTATAGCTGACTCATCAGCTGAGTGGTTCGCCTCTTGTCCACCTGAGTTGTTTACTTAATTTTCCGACCTGGAAAACCAATGACTCTTCAGGTTAGGTTCTCTTTCAACATAGACATCCCGATGACCATGGATCAACTTCGTTCCACGAAACAGAAAGCAAATGAAATCTTCCTCTTAGGGCGTTCGATTCCGCGAAATGGCGACCCGTTTTGCCGGAGTATTCCGCTGTGGCTAGCATTGTTAGGAATGCTTCTGGCCATCTTAGGCCATTCTTGATGATGGACCCTCCGGCAACTTTAGAAGCCTTGGTTCGTAAGGGCTCTTATCTTGAACTAACGCTTTGATCTCGGCTTCTAGATCCATATCCTTTCGCATCAAGAGTACCCGCCGCGCGTCTCAAACCCACCTTTATCCCAACAACCCCATGATGAACAGAGAGGAACCCGATGAGGGAAGTGGGACAATGTTCAGACCTTGGCTGTCACAACAAGCAACCAATCAGTTCCAGTCCCAAGGGCAGGTAAAACGAGGCCTCGACGGATGGGAACTCCTACTCTGACTATAGTTTTGCGATCTCTAAGCGGGATTTTCAGTCATCTATCCTTTATCTTTCCCTAGCGAGTGAAGAAAGAGTGGATGTTTTGAACGAGTGTTGAGCGAGTGAAGTGCCCCATAAGCTATAAGGGCGAGCTATATGTATCAATTCCGTGAGCAGCGATTGAACTGAACGTAAAAAGTGCATCCAGCAGGAATCGAACCTACGAATTTGCCCGGTTGGGCGCTTTAACCATTCAGCCATGGATGCAAAGAGACTCAGCGAGTGAACTAGGTTTTGGTATTCCTTCTTGAGCTTCTATTTCTTCCGTTAAAGGAGATTCGAGAAAAGATGGAATAAGAAGACGTGTTTCCAGAACGAACAAGATACGGGTTGAGAAGGGGGAGTTAGCAAAGTTAGACAAGATTGGAATGGGCATAGGAACATGTATTGATGTACCATATCGGCTAATGCTCCCAGGTTGATGCGATGTATTCCACCAGTTGACTGAAGACTTGATTATTGGTATATCGATCGGTCCAGCACGGATTGAAATAGGAGCCGGTTCGATAGGAAGCTTTTGAAAACGCAGTGCACCCATGTAAATAAGGAACGAGATTAATACAGAGGTTAAACGAGCATCCCACACCCAAAAGGTGCCCCACATAGGTCTTCCCCGAAACCCCCCAGTAACTAAGGTAAACAACGTAGAAAAAGCACCCATTTCTGTACCGGTTCCGAAAGAGCGAAGAAAAAGGGGATGTTTTGTTAATAGGAACAAGAACGTGTTTATAGCCGTAGCGATATAAACAAGAATACTCATCCGAGCCGCAGGAACGTGTACATAAGGAATACGAGAATTTCCACCTTGTTGAAGGTCTAGTGGTGCTACCCGAAGACTTAAATGAATAGCCATCGCTGTTAAGAACAACCGAGATCCAATGAAAATTTTCGCGTAGCTTCTGGTCTTTGACATCAAAAAAGAAGGTTGTAATAATGAAAGGGACATATGATAATTTTATCCTAGCTAGTGGAACAATAAAGACGAAGTGTCTAATTATACTTATGGTCCTTTGTTTCCAAATAGAAAGACACAAAATTCTCCGGGAAGCCCTATCTTTCGAAGGACTTCTCGATTTGCTCCCCCTGACGAGCCCCCTCCAGCCTACCCGCCGGACCACCCCTTCTATCTCTCGCGACCGACCCCTTGTTAGTTCGTAGAGCCGACGCTGGGCGGCCAACCTCATGGATCACGCGTCTGGTCCCTCTCCCATTGGGCGAGAGCTTTCAATAAAGCATCTCTCGCTTGGAAAGCAGGAACCGGTCTGCTTTGGAGATCCTGCATAAGTTCCCGGATCTTCAAAAGCTTCGCGGGGGACGCGACGTCCAATTGTAGCTTAATCTTAGTATTTTGGAGTACACTCGAGGTCACTCCCCTATTTCCAAAGGAAGAAAGAAAAGAGGAAAGCTCCCTTTCTATTTCCTCTGCTGTTGGTCCCGGCGGACGCAGAGTTAAGTCCAAATCGAGTTGGGCATTTGAGGAACCCTCCTCTCCTGCACATTCTGCGTGTTCGACCAACCACTCAGAGCAAAGGTCAAGAAGACAACACAGAGTGGAAATGGTCCAAGTGATCCCAGGTACCCATGAATTCCTACACTTATTGGAAATGCCATAAAGCGCGAACCAAGATCCGTGATACGAAAACCAAAACCAAGACAAGTAATAACAGGAGATCATCGTGGATGTTTAAGTCTAAATCGAACACTAAATAATCAAAGAATTGAAAACACCACTTGAGAAGCTTTACTTCTAGCAAAGTTGCTAAAATAGTAAAAAGAAGAATGACTGAAAATGAAACCAAAAAGGAAGCCTTATATTATATATCTTTGTCATTAAATCAAAGGCTGTTCCCGCTAGTGCTATTGTCCTGGGACTTTCTCGCTCTTCACCCATTCAATGCTTTCAGTTTGGTTGTTGAAGAAAGTAAAAGTGCTTTCCTTCACGCTGAGTGTGAACTGGAGATTTCAGGCTGCTCTTAGACCAGGAAGATTGTTTATGACATCAATCAGCTAGGAGACTTTCTTTTTTGTTTAGATTGAGCGGCTAGTCTTCAGTCGGGTCTTGCATTAGCGGTTGTCGAAGAGTTCTTACTGTAGCTGATCCGCTGCAACTTTACTTTAATAACTGGTCCAAGAATCTTGCTTGGTTCGCTTGAGTTGGATTGAAATAAAGTTTGCGCTGCTTTACCTTTCCTCTCTTGAGGGCTTAGTCTCAGCTCTTTCTATCTACGCAATTACAGATTAATTAACTAGCAGCTTTCACGTGGTTCAACCCTTGATGTGACCTGCCCTTCAATATAAGAGAAAAAGAACCCTATTACCTATATATTTAAGAATTTAAAGACTGTGATGAATAGCTTAAAACAAAATGAAAGTGAGTGTTCCACGAACTTAATAAGCACTTATTTGATATAAAGTCCCTCTATTTCTTCTTTCTCTTTTTGTAATTACAGTAATTCAGCATTCAGTTATTATCGCAAGTCTTTTTCATGCTTTCGAAAAGCTTTCTTCTCTTATGAAAGAAATTTTAAGAAAAAGGTAGACCCTTTTAGAGCGAAACTAGGTTTCAGCAAAGGAAGACAACTGAAACTGAGCAAGATATATGCCACTAAACTAGCTGCTTCCATAAAGAGTGAAAAGAATAGACTACTCTTATCGAAAAGACTGTATGATTTTTAATTGAAAAAAAAGTCCAGACCAGCGGCTGGCGCCTCCTCACTTTCTAGGAAGACCAAAACCGGATGAAGAAAAGATAGATAAGGGCAGAGAGAAAATGGTCGAGTACGTCAAACATAAAGAAAAGATTGCCTGGCGGGCCCTACCTTATCTCCCTTACCCTCCGGTTCAACCTTAGACCGGTCCTTTTTCACATTTAATAATAAGCTCAATCCATAGCGCAATCAATCTCTTTTATCCCTTTCTTTTTTTATTAAATTCTCGTCCTCGTCAAAACAAGAAATCGCGGCGAACAGAAAGATAAGAAGGTCGATTCCTTGGGTCCAATTTGAGAGAAAGTCGAATTCAAATGGGGGAAACCTGTTTAGAAGGAAAAACATCCCCCCAAAAAAAAAGGGGATGAAGGCCTTTTTATAAAAAAAAAAAAAGAAAGCTGCACCAGAATGATATGTAATAATAAGAATAAAAAAAGCCCCCGAGAGAGCCCAAAGATTAAAAGCGCCGGATCACTAGGGGCTAACTTTATCCCTAGAAAAAGGCTTATAATCAAATAGATAAAGAAGGCCTCTCGAAAGGCCCTAGCCTCCCTTTCTACG